AAGATATGCTTATTGGACTCTATATATTAACAAGTGGGACTCGTCGAGGTATTTGTGCAAATAGATATAATCCATGGAATCGCAAAACCGACCAAAATGAAAGAATTGACGATAAGAATTATAAATATATGGAAGAACCCTTTTTTTGTAATTCCTATGATGCAATTGGAGCTTATTGTCAGAAAAGAATCAATTTAGATAGTCCTTTGTGGCTCCGGTGGCGACTAGATCAACGTATTATTGCTTCAAGAGAAGCTCCTGTCGAAGTTCACTATGAATCCTTGGGCACCTATCATGAGATTTATGCACACTATCTAATAATAAGAAATATAAAAAAAGAAATTATTTTTATATATATTCGAACTACTGTTGGTCATATTTATCTTTATCGAGAGATTGAAGAAGCTATACAAGGATTTTCTCGAGCCTGCTCATATGGTAAGACCGTACTTAAGTAATTTTATGATATCCGTGTAATTCGAGTCTTTTGGGTTCAACTAGGATCACAATTCATCAATTTTTAGGTGAATTAAGATTCAGAAAAGGAAGTTTTTTAATCATTAACTCAAAACCATTCATTGTCTAATTCTACTTAAGCGGAATACGGAGGTACTTATGGCAGAACGGGCCAATTTGGTCTTTCACAATAAATCGATAGATGGAACTGCCATGAAACGACTTATTAGCAGATTAATAGATCACTTTGGAATGGCATATACAGCACACATACTGGATCAAGTAAAGACTCTGGGTTTCCAGCAAGCCACTGCTACATCCATTTCATTAGGAATTGATGATCTTTTAACAATACCTTCTAAGGGATGGCTAGTTCAAGATGCTGAACAGCAAAGTTTGATTTTAGAAAAATACCATCATTATGGAAATGTACATGCAGTAGAAAAATTACGCCAATCCATCGAGATATGGTATTCTACAAGTGAATATTTGCGACAAGAAATGAATCCTAATTTTAGGATGACTGACCCTTATAATCCAGTCCATATAATGTCTTTTTCGGGAGCTAGAGGAAATGTGTCTCAAGTACATCAATTAGTAGGTATGAGAGGATTAATGTCCGATCCACAAGGACAAATGATTGATTTACCTATTCAAAGCAATTTACGCGAAGGACTCTCTTTAACAGAATATATAATTTCTTGCTATGGAGCCCGCAAAGGGGTTGTGGATACCGCTGTACGAACATCAGATGCGGGATATCTTACGCGCAGGCTTGTCGAAGTAGTTCAACATATTGTTGTACGTAGGATAGATTGTGGCACCATTCGGGGTATTTCTGTAAGTCCTAGAAACGGCAGGATGCCGGAAAGAATTTTTACCCAAATATTAATAGGTCGCGTATTAGCAGACGATATATATCTGGGTTCGCGATGCATTGCGACTCGCAATCAAGATATCGGGGTTGGGCTTGTAAATAGATTCATAACCTTTCGAACTCAACCAATATCCATTCGAACTCCTTTTACTTGTAGGAGTACGTCTTGGATTTGTCGATTATGTTATGGCCGAAGTCCTACTCACGGCGACCTGGTCGAATTAGGAGAAGCTGTAGGTATTATTGCAGGTCAATCCATTGGGGAACCCGGTACTCAACTAACATTAAGAACTTTTCATACGGGCGGAGTATTCACAGGGGGTACTGCAGAACATGTACGAGCCTCTTATAATGGCAAAATTAAATTTAATGAAGAATTGGTGCATCCCACACGTACACGTCATGGACACCCTGCCTTTCTATGTTATATAGACTTGTATGTCACTATTGAGAGCGAAGATAGTCTACATAATGTGAATATTCCTCCAAAAAGTTTTCTTTTAGTTCAAAATGATCAATATGTTGAATCCGAACAAGTTATTGCTGAAATTCGTGCGGGGGCGTCAACTCTGAATTTTAAGGAAAAGGTTCGAAAACATATTTATTCTGATTCAGAAGGAGAAATGCACTGGAGTACCGATGTGTATCATGCACCCGAATTTACATACGGTAATGTTCATCTCTTACCAAAAGCAAGCCGTTTATGGATATTGTCGGGAAGACCATACAGATCCAGTGTAGTCTCCTTTTCACTCCACAAGGATCAAGATCAAACAACCGGGAATTTTCTTTCTTTCGAACAAATAATTTATAACTTATCACTGACTAATGATCAAGTACAAAATAAATTTTTGGATCCTTATATTAAAAAATCTAGTAAAAAAGAACATAGGAGTACGAATTATTCAGAACTTAATGGGATGGGTCATTGTAATCACATATATCCTGCAAAAAACTCCGATTTATTGGCAAAGAGGCGAAAAAATAGATTAATCATTCCATTTCAATTTCAATTGAGTCAAGAACGAGAAAAAGAATTAATGTCCCTTTCCAACGGTATCTCGATTGAAATACCCATAAATGGTATTTTCCGTAGAAATAGTATTTTTGCTTATTTCAACGATCCTCGATACCGAACAAAGAGTTCGGGAATTACTAAATATGAGACTATAGAAATGCATTCCAGCGTTAAAAAGGAGGACTTGATTGAGTATCGAGGAGTCAAAGAATTTCGACCAAAATACCAAATGAAAGTCGATCGGTTTTTTTTCATTTCCCAGGAAGTACATATTTTACCCGGATCTTCTTCGATAATGGTACGGAACAATAGTATCATTGGAGTAGATACACAAATTACTTTAAATACAAGAAGCCGTGTAGGCGGAGTGGTTCGGGTGGAGAGAAAAAAAAAAAAGATTGAACTTATAATTTTTTCTGGAGATATGTATTTTCCTGGGGAAACAGATAAGATATCCCGACACAACGGCATTTTGATACCACCAAATTACAAGGAATCAAAAAATTTTAAAAATTGGCTCTATGTTCAACGGATCACTCCTACTAAGAAAAAGTTTTTTGTTTTGGTTCGACCCGTAGTCACATATGAAATCACGGACGGTATCAATTTAGCAACACTTTTCCCTCAGGATCTGTTGCAAGAAAGGGGTAATGTGCAACTTCGAGTTTTCAATTATATCCTTTATGGAAATGGCAAAGTCACTCGGGGAATTTATGACACAAGTATTCAATTAGTACGTACTTGTTTAGTATTGAATTGGAACCAAGACAAAAAAGATTCTTCTATCGAAGAGGCACGTGCTTCATTTGTTGAAGTAAGGACAAATGGTATAATTCGATATTTCCTAAAGATCCGTTTAGTGAATACGGCTCTTTCGTATATCGGTAAAAGAAATAATCCCCCCCTTTTTTCTGATGATGGCTTAGATTATACCAATCTGAATCCATTTTTTTACATTTATTCAAAGCCAAAACTTCAACAAGCATTTAACCCAAATCAAGGAACTGTTCGTATATTGGTGGGTAAAAATAATAAGGAATGTCAGTCTTTTATAATTTTGTCATCATCCAATTGTTTTCGAATGGGTTCATTCACACTCAACGGTGTAAAATATCCCAAAGAATCCATTAAAAAAGATCGCCTAATTCTAATTAAGAATTTATTCGGTCCTTTAGGAACAGTCCTTAATTTTGCGAATTTTTTTTATTTAATAACTCATAATCAGATCTTGGTAAATAATTATTTACAACAGGATAATTTAAAACAAACCTGTCAAGTCCTTAAATATTATTTAATGGATGAAAATGGAATAATTTATACTCCCGATTTTTGTAGTAATATAATTTTGAATCCATTCAATTTGCATTGGGATTTTCTTCATTACAATTTTTGTGACGAGACATATACAAAAATGCGTCTTGGACAATTTATTTGTGAAAATATATGTATAAAAAAAACTGGACTGCACTTAAAACCGGGTCAAATTATAATTGTTCAATTTGATTCGGTTTTAATAAGATCGGCTAAGCCCTGTTTGGCTACCCCAGGAGCAACAGTTCATGGGCATTATGGAGAAATCGTTTATGAAGGGGATACCCTAGTTACATTTATATATGAAAAATCGAAGTCTGGTGATATAACGCAAGGGCTGCCAAAAGTGGAACAAGTCTTAGAAGTTCGTTCGGTTGAGTCAATATCCATGAATCTTGAAAAGAGGATTAATGGTTGGAACGAACGTATAAAAAAAATTCTTGGAATTCCGTGGGGATTTTTGGTTGGGGCTGAGCTAACTATAGCGCAAAGTCGTATCTCTTTGGTTAATAAGATCCAAAAGGTTTATCGATCCCAGGGGGTGCAGATTCATGATCGGCATATCGAAATTATTGTACGGCAAATAACATCTAAAGTCTTGGTTTCAGAGGATGGAATGTCTAATATTTTTTTGCCCGGAGAACTAATTGGATTGTTTCGAGCAGAACGAACGGGTCGCGCTTTGGAAGAAGCGATCTGTTACCGAACGATCTTATTGGGAATAACGAGAGCATCTCTGAATACTCAAAGTTTTATATCCGAAGCAAGTTTTCAAGAAACTGCTCGAGTTTTAGCAAAAGCTGCTCTCCGAGGCCGTATTGATTGGTTGAAAGGATTAAAAGAAAACGTTGTTCTGGGGGGGATGATACCCATTGGTACTGGATTCAAGGGATTCGTACACCGATCAAATCAACATAAGAGCATTAGCATTCCTTTGAAAATAAAAAACAAGAATAGACTCGAGGGAGAAATGAGAGATATTTTGTTTTACCACAGAGAATTGTCGGATTCTTGTTTTTTAAAGAATTTAGTTGATAGATTAAAACAACAATGATTGGGGGGATTTAACAGAAGAGATTTATCTTTTTTTTATCTTTATTATTGTTATTTAATTAATTAATTTAGTATCTTAGTAATGTAATAAAATACGTTCACTAAAAAAAAAAAATAGACAAGAATTTTTGGTTTGGGTTGTATATCAATGATCAATCCAGGTTAAAAAAGAAGGTTCCGTTGGAACAATTTTTTATTTCAGGATACCTCATCTCTTTATTCAAAAAAGAGTTAAAGTGTGTGGAGAAATGACAAGAAGATATTGGAACATCGGTTTGGAAGAGATGATGGAGGCGGGAGTTCATTTTGGGCATGGTACTCGAAAATGGAATCCCCGAATGTCACCCTATATCTCTGCAAAATGTAAGGGTATTCATATTATAAATCTTACCAGAACTGCTCGTTTTTTATCAGAGGCTTGTGATTTAGTTTTTGATGCAGCAAGTAGGGGAAAACAATTTTTAATTGTTGGAACAAAAAATAAAGCAGCTGATTCAGTAGCATGGGCTGCAATAAGGGCTCGATGTCATTATGTTAATAAAAAGTGGCTTGGGGGTATGTTAACGAATTGGTCCACTACAGAAACAAGACTTCATAAATTCAGGGACTTACGAATGGAACAAAAGGCGGGGCGACTCGCTCGTCTTCCGAAGAGAGATGCCGCGGTGGTAAAGAGACAATTATCTCACTTGCAAACATATCTGGGCGGGATTAAATATATGACAGAATTACCTGATATTGTAATCATTGTTGATCAACAAAAAGAATATACAGCTCTTCGAGAATGTATTACTTTGGGAATTCCAACGATTTGTTTAATCGATACAAACTGTGACCCGGATTTCGCCGATATTTCGATTCCGGCAAACGATGATGCTATATCTTCAATCCGATTAATTCTTACCAAGTTAGTATTTGCAATTTGTGAAGGTCGTTCTAGCTATGTAAGAAATACTTGATTTTTTTATGAAATCAACACTTCAATTCCTATCCTACAATTTATAATAGAATTGGTTAATGTTCCTGAATATCAAAAATTATATAATAAATTAAAGGGAAAGGACTGGCGATATTATGTGATTTGATTAATCGGTATCCTAAATAAAAAGTAAATTCAAAAAAAGTAGACAAGTCGAGAAAGAGATGATTGAATCAAAATAAAATTTTTTTAATTATATTTCTGTCAGAGGACAATATGAATATTCTATCATATTCAATCAACACACTAAAGAAGGGGTTATATGATATGTCTGGTGTGGAAGTAGGTCAACATTTTTATTGGCAAATAGGGGGTTTCCAAATCCATGGTCAAGTACTTATAACTTCTTGGGTTGTAATTGCTATCTTACTAGGTTCAGCTGCTATAGCTGCTCGTAATCCACAAACCATTCCGACAGGGGGTCAGAATTTCTTGGAGTATGTCCTTGAATTTATTCGAGACGTGAGTAAAACCCAAATTGGAGAAGAATATCGCCCTTGGGTTCCCTTTATTGGAACTATATTTCTATTTATTTTTGTTTCTAATTGGTCAGGGGCCCTTTTCCCGTGGAAAATCATACAGTTACCTCACGGGGAGTTAGCCGCACCCACCAATGATATAAATACTACTGTTGCTTTAGCTTTACTCACATCAGTAGCCTATTTCTATGCGGGTCTTACAAAAAAAGGGTTAGGTTATTTTGGTAAATACATTCAACCAACCCCAATTCTTTTACCTATTAACATTTTAGAAGATTTCACAAAACCTCTATCACTTAGTTTTCGACTTTTTGGAAATATATTAGCGGATGAATTAGTAGTTGTTGTTCTTGTTTCTTTAGTACCCTTAGTGGTTCCTATACCTGTCATGTTCCTCGGATTATTTACAAGTGGGATTCAGGCTCTTATTTTTGCAACTTTAGCCGCAGCTTATATAGGTGAATCCATGGAGGGTCATCATTGATTAGTCTTAGGAATATTTAGTTTAGATCCAATCATGTGTGGCTCAAGAGACTTTATTACCATTAGATTCTATCTTGATAGAATCTAATGGTAATAGAGTCTCTTGAAAAAACTTAGTTGGTTAGTAGAGAGCGGTTGCACCAGATATGTAGAATCTAATGCTTATAGGTTCATATTTTGAAGTTAAATTTTTTTCAATTAGATGTTTCGAAGAATTATTAGAAAATCTGATTGAATTTAAGAGACATATAGGCGGTTTACGTTATGTAAGAAACATATGTATATTTTATATTATATATTGACAAGTTAAGTTATATATGAACGTAATTTGCACTATTTGAATTTGGTTAAAGATGTCAGCCGTTGTATGTAGTCAGAAAGACTCTCCGATTAGTAACTAAAAAAGATGAAGCTTTTCTAATGATCTAACTAATGATCTAATAATATATTAATTAAAATTTGGCATTTTTAATTCTTTCTACTGGATGGATATTCCAATGGAATAATTAAGTTCTAATTCATTGGTTCATTGTATCATTAACCATTTATTTTTTTTTTTGTGTGAGGAACTTATCTATCATGAATCCACTGATTTCTGCCGCTTCCGTTATTGCTGCTGGATTGGCTGTAGGGCTTGCTTCTATTGGACCTGGAGTTGGTCAAGGTACTGCTGCAGGCCAAGCTGTAGAAGGTATTGCGAGACAGCCCGAGGCAGAGGGAAAAATCCGAGGTACTTTATTACTTAGTTTAGCTTTTATGGAAGCTTTAACAATTTATGGATTGGTTGTAGCATTAGCCCTTTTATTTGCAAATCCTTTTGTTTAATCCGAGAAAAATAAATATA